CCTTGCTACAGCTGATAAAAATCGTTACTTTGGACGATGCATATGTAGAAAGCCTTTTTTTCGAGTATTTACTAGACGATTTGATCTCTTTTTCCTTCTTTCTATAGTGAAGATAGTCGCACGTAATGACAGATCACGGCCATATTATTAAAAGCTTGTGGTAAAAAAGGATTTCGTTCTAGTGCCCGGAAATAATATTCCAAAGCTTTTGTATGCTCTCCGTTGCTTGTGTGTATAAGACCTATGTTATAGAGTATATAACTTCTATCATAGGGATCAATTTCTGGTCGCGTAGCTTCATAATAATTCTGTAAAGCTTCTGCATAATTTCCTTCGGATTGAGCCGACATCCGTTACGGTCGTTCATTCTTGTAAAAGAATCTCCGTTACAGAACCGTACGTGAGATTTTCATCTCATACGGCTCCTCCCTTCTGTGCATAGTACTAAAGGTAATAATTCATGTAATCAAAATTTAACTATTCTAATTATGAACTGACAGGAGCTGGTATTTTTACAAGAAATTTCTAACCAGCCTTCCCACAAGAGGTTTTTTCTTACCACCAATCGTATTAGTGATAGATAGAAATGGTAACTCCAACAATTTATTTGTACTCAACGCTTACGATTTCCAGGAATTAGTCACTTCAACGGTCTTTGATGGTTATACGGGTACCCAAAGCACGAATGAGATGGATCTTAGTTTTCCCAACCATTCTTGTTAGTCCCGATACCGATAAGGAAAAGGGTTATTTATAACAAAGTTTTCGTGTTGTTGATTCCTAGGTGTAGTGCTTTTTCCACAATGCCACCTATGGATACTAATTAAGTAGGATTGACCTCCAATAAATAACCTATAGATGTAACCTTTCGCTCAATACTAAAATCGATAATTGAAGCATCTAAGGCTGCATCAATCGAGGATACACGACAGAAGGAATTGCTCTATCTCTAAACTTCACCTTCACCAAGCGTAGGTTTCTTTCACTAATTTGTTTTTTTATATTCCTAACTACGTTCTTTTTCTCGTAAAACTTAGGGGTAAAAAAACAAGAAAAGAATCAAATCGCACCATCTCCGTAATAGGTAAATGCCTTTTTTTCTCCTGAAGTTGTCGGAATTATTTGTAATAAGATATTGGCTACAATTGAGGAGGTCTTATCAATAAAATTTCCATTTATTCGAGATCTAGGCATAATTATCAATTCATTCTATAATTATTTTCATTCCCCTTCGGGGAAAACGATCCCACAAAAAAAGGAATTGTACAGTACAAAATAACATAAAAACAGACTAATTGGAAAAACGTGGAGCACAAATTGTCCTCCCTTTTGACAAAGATGAAATGAAATAGTTGAATCAGATTATATTTCATTCAAATTTCGTAGTATACTATTACTATTTCATCTAAGTTTAATAACGAAGTTTCCTATGTATTGATTTTGATAACTCGATAAGTTTTGATTTGGTTATCAAAAGGAAAAAGAATTGAATAATCATTCCATGATAAAAAAATAAGGTAACCATCCTTTATTTTAATTATTTTAATTTTATTTTGTTTGCATAACGTATATGTGCCACGCCATACAGTTGAAATCAAAAAATGAATCGGACAATTCATGAATTTTGAATAGATCATGGGGTAGCTAATGAAAGAAGTTGCTGTTGATAAATCTGAAATTGGAAAAAAACTTTTCTTCCTATGGAACCACCAGGCGGTCATACCTGTACTACAATTAAGATGAATGGCTCGCTACTTAATTCGGTTTTTGGTCAAGAATAAGATTCCGTAGGAGGGATGGCTGAGTGGTTCAAGGCGTAGCATTGGAACTGCTATGTGAACTTTTGTTTACCGAGGGTTCGAATCCCTCTCTCTCCTTTTCTTTTCATTTATCAACGTTACGTATCAAATCAAATAATAATTGATATCATTATTTTAACAGTCCTTGTCCTTATTTGATAGAGATTCTCTAATCCCTAATTAGAGCCTGTGATACGTAAAATATAAATAGAAATATTGTATTGATATTGAAAAGAAGAAAAAGAATCCTATTTATTGTCGATCCATTTTTGATATGTGAATGAGACAAGGTACTCTATTTACTTCAGAGAAGGGGGTTAAAATTGTATTAACCTTGCTTTTTTTATTTTCGTTAGAATCAAGTTTGACGGGAATAATATTCTACGACCAACAACTCATTTATTTTCAAACCGATCGATTTATTATCTATGATTTGATTTACAAATCCTTTATATTGTAAGGAATCAATAGTCAAATGGTTTGGCAATTCCCCGCGGGGGGATGAAACAAGATAATTTTGAATCAGAGCTTTCGATCTTTCTTTATCCTTCGTAGTAATAATATCTCGGGGTTTGCAACGATAACTTGGTATATCTACTATACGACCATTAACTAAAATATGTCTATGGTTAACTAATTGTCTGGCTCCAGGAATGGTCGAAGCCATACCTAATCGAAAAAGGATGTTATCCAAACGCATCTCGAGTAGTTGTAGTAAAACCTGACCTGTTGACCCTTTGGCTTTTCCAGCAATATGCACATATTTAAGTAATTGTCGCTCTGCCAGACCATAATGAAAACGCAATTTCTGTTTCTCTTCTAAACGAATACGATATTGTGATCTTTTTCCCGAGCGCAATTGGGTTTGAAGATAACTTCCGGATCTGGGGCTTTTACTAGTTAGTCCTGGTAAAGACCCCAGACGGCGTATTTTTTTGAAACGAGGTCCTCGGTAACGAGACATATAAATAAAGGCTCCCTTTTTGATTCACTTTCATTTGAAAAAAAAAAATTCTAATTATAATATTATAGAAATATCAAATTAAAATAAAATATAAAAAAATATTTTAAAATATATAAAATAAATTAAGACTGAACTAAAGGATCAGCAAAGCAAAACACAATCTACTGAAGTATTACAAAGCAGAATGAAATAAATTTCATAAATATTTTTATTTTTTGTATATTTGTATATATAATATAGTGAAGTTCAAGCGAAGGCTACCTTTTCAAATTTCTTCTGTAAAGATCTAGTTAACTTTTTTTATTCATAGCTATAGCTGCAAGTTACCATGACATAATAAATAACTCGACATTTAGAGAAAGCGAGAGTAGATATTTTCAATCATGCAAAGAAAAAGAGCCGGCTATCGGAATCGAACCGATGACCATCGCATTACAAATGCGATGCTCTAACCTCTGAGCTAAGCGGGCGGATATAAGATCAATAGTGTATAGGAAACTCTCGGATCTTAGCTATTACCTGGTGATTCTTCTTTTTTTTTTTTTTTTTTTCATTTATTGATTATTTTAATTTCTTCTCTATTTCTATTCTTATTTATTCTATTTATAGTTATTAGTTATAGATTTTAGATTCTATATTAGAAAATATAAAATAAAAATATTTCGATTCGTTATATCTAGATATTATATCTAGATATATAAATAAAAATTATATATATATAAATAGAAATTAAATTCCATATTCATATTATCCTATTAATCAAATTATCATATTCGAATTTATAATTAAAAATTTGTAAAATAATTCTAAATATTAAATAATAGAAAATCTAAAAAAATATAATTTAGAATTAAATTCTTACTATTTTTAATATCATATGATTAATATGAAGATGAATATTAAATAAAGATGGATATGAAATCAATACAATAAATCCAATCTTAAATTAAATCTTCACTTCAATAATATTAATATGATTATTTTATGATAATTAAAATCATATTATTAATAATTCATTTATTCTCATTCTAATGGTGTAACTAAAAAACTATACTATAAATCTAAATTTCACATAAAGAAACTATCTATATCCTAATAGATAAATAGTGAAAAACTAAATAGAATCATATTCTATTGATTTCTATTCGAATAATGTAAATCCATGACTAAAACTGATAGAAACTTGTATTCTATCATTATACACAAGAGGACGAATTGTTAAAAAAAAAAAAAAAATAAATATCGAGCGTTCTACTATTTTTAATTCCGCTATAAAAAAGAAGGGGGAGTCAAGGCATAGATATATGTGGGATATATCTATCTATATTGAATTGCGGATACATCAATGATAGAATAATTTCGGATTGAAACAAATAGGGTTCATCCAATAGAGATGAAATGATAGAATGGAAGACGGCCAAAAAAATAAAATAGCAGCATACACTTTTTCGATACAAGAATCCTTACCTAATGAATTCAACAGTTCCAAGATCAATGAAAGAGGTGTATGGAATTACAATTAGATCCTTGTATCATATCAAATATCAAAGCAAAGGGGGATATGGCGAAATTGGTAGACGCTACGGACTTGATTTGATTGGATTGAGCCTTGGTATGGAAACCTTGCTAAGTGGTAACTTCCAAATTCAGAGAAACCCTGGAACTAAAAATGGGCAATCCTGAGCCAAATCTTTATAAAAAATGGAAAATTAGAATAAAAAGGGATAGGTGCAGAGACTCAATGGAAGCTGTTCTAACGAATGAAATTGACTACGTTACGTTAGTAGCAAAAATCCTTCTATCAAATGATAGAAATGACAGTAAAGGATAAGCTTATATACCTAATACATACTGACATAGGAAAGATTAATCACAACCCTCTATTTCGATATTTAGATTCTTTCTATATTAATTAGAATGATAGAGATCAAATAATCATTCTAAAGATAAAAAAATCTATGAAAAAAAAGAAGAGTTATTCTGAATCCATTCCCATTTTCCAATTGAAGTTTAAATTGAAATAGAATTCGAATATTCATTGATCAAATGATTAATTCCAGAGTTTCATAGATCTTTTGAAAATGAATCGGACGAGAATAAAGAGAGAGTCCCATTTTACATGTCAATACCGACAACAATTAAATTTATAGTAAGAGGAAAATCCGTCGACTTTTAAAATCGTGAGGGTTCAAGTCCCTCTATCCCCAAGAAAAGCCCATTTTACCTCCTCTTATTTCTTTATCTTATTTTTTTTTCATCAATGGTTCAGTTCAACCAAAATTAAATATCTTTCTCATTTCATTCACTCTGTTCTTTCACAAACGGATCCGAATAGAAATCCTCGTTTCTTCTTCCAATCCAATTTCATTTGTATAGATACGATACCTGTACAAATGAACATATATGTATAGATTCAAGGAATCCCCGTTATTGAGTCATTCACAGTCCATATCATTATCCTTACATTTACAATACAAAGAAAGTATTCTTTTTGTTTTGAAGATCTAAGAAATTGAGGAGCTAGGTACAATTTGTTAAGACTTTTTTAGTTCTTTTCATTGACATAGATACAAGTACTCCGCTAGGATGATGCACAGGAAATGGTCGGGATAGCTCAGTTGGTAGAGCAGAGGACTGAAAATCCTCGTGTCACCAGTTCAAATCTGGTTCCTGACACGTGAATAATGTATCGGAGAAATATTAATACCTCATACAAATTAAATTCATTGATACGGATCGGGATACATATTCTTTACTTTCCTTTTCATTTGTATTTTTTTCCTCTCTGTTCATACTTTGATCTTATTTAAATTTTAAATAGGATGTTAAATTTTCGTATATATCTAAAATTTCATAAAAAAATTAGATAAAAATATTCAGAGTGAAAGGATAAGAATATAAAGGATGTTTTTCAGACACAGTACAAATCAACCCCAATTCCTTTCATTTTTCATTTCTGCATTTCGTCTCTTCCGTCTTTTTTTTTTTCATATTTTTTTTTCTCACTCTTGCTCAATTTCCGGCGCCCCCCCTAAGTTATGTGCGCGATACAAAGGTCATGGTACAGAACTCTTTTAAGTCATCCTAGTCTTTCTGCTCATACAAAATGTATATGATATCTTTCAAATTGGGGAATATCAATGAGAACCTCTTTTTTGAGCCACCCTCATATGAATTAAAGTCCAGTTACTCTGTTTCATCTAGAAGGGAATGTAAAAATGTTCTTTGATTGAAATGAAATCTGGAGTCGTGTCGTATAAGTACTTATCATTCAAAGAGCATCTTGTATTTCATATAAATTGGGAGTGGAGTAATATAGTCTTTACGTAAGGACCAGCCTATCCAACCAATTTTAAGGCATCAAGATACGTTTAAGGCGAGGATGATTTTCATAATAAATTCCCAACATATCATAAGATTCCCGTTCCTGAAAATCCGTACTTCTCCAAATACAGAAAACGGACGGGGTTCGAGGATTACTCCTGGGGACAAATACTTTTATGCATACCTCCTCTGGTTTATCTATACCATAACGTATTTTCGTAAGGTGATACACACTAGCTAAAAATCCGTCTGGTGCTACATCATAGGCACACTGGGAGTGTAAATAATTGTAACCATATACCATATATAAAAAGACTGACCCGCTCTTTCTTATTCTGCACAAAGGAACCCTGCCTGATTAACTAATTCGTAAGAAGATACTGACCCTTTGGACTTTAAATCTTTTTCAAATTCAAATCTAAAAGGTATCTCTGAAGTAGATGGTAATTGATAGAGTAATCCTTGATTATAATTTCCAGTATTAATACTGTGTCGAAGGTAAACCTTGTGATTAGTAGTAAAACATCGATATTTTTATTAGTATAACTAGAATAGTATAGTTATATTTAATTTTATGGAATCATGAACGTTCGTCATAATATAGGATCCCTCTAATAATCTTCTCCTAATAGTCTAATAGAAAGAATCACACATTATCGAGCAATTCGACAGAACAAATTCCCAAACCCGCTCAACTCTTAGAATATATAAGGAGGAGCCTTGATGGATGTAGGGCTAATTAATTAGCCCTACATTATCTTTATCTTTGAAACAAATTTAAAATTGAAAGAATCTAAGAATCTATTAGGTTTGTTGTTCAGCCAAAAACGGATTATCCACAAATACTAAAGATCAATAAAAGAATAGGTCCTAGATCCATGCGACTTAGGATTGGATTTGCTTGGGTCAGGTTGAAGTCTTTAGACAGTATTCTTTCATGATTTTAATTTCCTAAAAAGACTGGGTTTGGGTATACCAAACCCCAAAAAAGTGTATAAATAACTCTTTGATCATGGGCAATAAAAGAGGAAAAAGTAATTCATTCATGAAAATGGATAAAGAAATATGGTTATTTGATCCGAGATTTGAAAAATACCAATTGGGTCCGTTGAAATGAATTATTGTGTTTATTTTATTGTTCCTACTATGAAATAAAATATAAAATAAATAAAATAAAAAATAAAACTACTAAAATCTCTATACAAAACAAAAATGGAATGTATAATGTATTAGGGCTATACGGACTCGAACCGTAGACCTTCTCGGTAAAACAGAGAAAACTGATTATTATCGAAATGATTCGAACTGTTTCAAAGACCCAACATGCATTTTGTTGCATTGGGCTCTTTCATCAACTGATGTAAAGATCAGTTAGTCCACCATTTTTTTCTTTACAGGAAGATAAAAAGATAA